AAAAGAACTATCAGATTATAGAGTGACTTATTTGATCAGTGAATATTCGATTCTTACTTAAACTTGGAATCGATTCACATCACAAGAATTCTTCCATTTTGTATATCATATAAGAAAAAATAAAGATTTGGATGACCATTAATCTTTTAATCTTTGATATTTTTGTATTATATGTATACGGGTTCAGCCTTTCTGTAGTTTAAAAGGAATCCTTGATCAACGCAGTCAACTCTATTCGTTAGAACAGCTTCCATTGAGTCTCTGCACCTATCCTTTTTTTATTCTTGCTTTCTGAACCCTCTTTTGTTTTCTGAAATAAGGATTTGGCTCAGGATTGCCCATTTTTAATTCCGGGGTTTCTCTGAATTTGAAAGTTATCACTTAGTATGTTTCCATACCAAGGCTCAATCCAACCAAGTCCGTAGCGTCTACCAATTCCGCCATACCCCCTTTTGTTTTGAGGCTGGGATCTCACTGGGATACCATCTCCTTTTTCCTTTCGTTTATTTATTCTGGATCCGAGGACGTTTACATTTAATTTAATTCTTTCGATAGGCACTTTTTTTATATAATTATAATATAGTATATAAAAAAGTGTCTCTATTTCCTCCTATTTGTTTGATCTCTTATCTATTTTCATTTTCTATTTTATTTCATATCATGGTAGGACCTTTATTTTTATTTAGTCCAATCGAAAATGATTCTATCATTGATGTATCCGCAATTCAATATGGATGGATATATAACAGATATATATGTCTCTTTTATTATCTTTTTTTTTATACTCAAACGGTCAATTCTTTTTTTCGCCCTACCCCTTCTTTATCTTTCTGAATTAAAACAGAGGAATGTCTCATTGTATATACTCCGGGTTGTATCCTTACTTAATCTGAATCCTTATCTTTTCCTTAGGACCATCCCTGTATAATTAGAATAAAGTTATTGATATACCCTATAACATCATTCTATTAATTGTTATTTAAATTCTATTTATCTATAATCTAAAGACTAAAGAAATTAAAAAGTATTTTTTCTTTAGATTATATTTATTAGATTATAGTAGATTATAGTGTGTAACATAGTATTTTTCATTTTGTTTAATCGGGAGAGATGGCTGAGTGGACTAAAGCGTCGGATTGCTAATCCGTTGTACGAGTTATTCGTACCGAGGGTTCGAATCCCTCTCTTTCCGTAACTTCCTTCACCTAATTCACGAACATTACTGACCGCAATGTATCAAATACAAATAAAATAACAACAATAGAAAACTTATAAATATAATATGGACCGGACCCATATTATATTTTTATATTTATTTTATTATTTTTATTTTATTATTTTTATTTTATTATTTTGGTTTGGTTAAAATCGGAATCAAAGCCAATATAAGGTAATGGCTCCAGAGAATTACAAAATTGTTCAAACGAGGAATCATTTTGTAATTGCCTTGCATTTAGCGATAATTGATATTGAGTAAGAGCTTCTGTTTGTTGAATCCTTTTGGCTCTTTTATTTATGGAAGAATTTATATAAATATTTTTTGGTTCCCGGCCCGACAAGGATAAACGAGAACGAAAGCGATTTTCCATGGTTTTTCTTTCTCCAAGTGTACTTTGCTCATTCGGTCGCCTGCCATTTAATGTATCTTTAAGATACGACTTTATCGTGCATAATTTTTCAAACTCCAGATCCGGTGCGTTTTTTTTGTTTCTTGAAAATATCATCTCACGTGTGTTCCTTTGGTTAACCCAGCATAAACTTTTATCCAGCCATCCATCCAGGGATGAATTTGTTAATAATAATTCATTCAATAAATTTATAATATTTTTAGTATTATCTTATGAGCAGCCGTCTTGGCTAAGTCGAACCAATGCTGTGAGTTTAGGAAAGTAATTTTATGAAAAGAGACATTCATGTTCATCCCCACCACCGTTTCTACTTCTTTTTTGTTCATCCGGAGCATGCCACTTAAAAGCTCAGGGAGCTTAGGAAAAAAGATTTTCGAATTGTTTAGAAACGGATACAGGTCCTCGTCCTTATTCAAATCCAACTTTTCTTCTTGGTTTTGTAATTTATTAAGCTCATTTATTAAAAGATAGAACTCGTTATTTCAATAGGCTTTCCTTTGCCTATCTCATCAAGTTTCTCACAAAAAGCATGTCAACATTCTAATTTCATTATTTTTTTTTTCCGATCCTATCTTGAGTATGATGTTCTTGTTCGACAAATGGTCCATTCATATACAATAATCACACTGTAGCGGGTATAGTTTAGTGGTAAAAGTGTGATTCGTTCTATTAACAGCTTAAATAGTTAAGGGGTCTTTCGGTTTTATTTATATTCCGATAAAAAACTTTATTTCTTAGAAAGGATTAAATCCTTTACCTCTCACTAAACGATTTGAGGAAGAATATAATTCTCGTTATTTGTATCCAAGGGTCAATAAAAAAAAAATTGGATTGTGGAATCGCGAAGCATAATTTTTTTGAGTTGGATAAAG